CTTACTAGAGAGGTTCCCAGGGAATTCATTAGAGGAATATTTCCAATAAATACGGTTTGTTCTTGCATATCTCTACCGGTTTTCCAAATTAATCCCGCGGATACATATAATTCAGAAGAGTATGTGAGTGATTCATACACAGCATCTCTTTCTTTTATCAAGGGCTCTGCCAATTGATATGTTGCCACAAATAATTGAAATTCAATTTCTTGGTCTGTATCTTCAATTTTTGGAAACTTATGAAGTTCTTCCATCAAGCCTTGATCAATGAACCTACAAAATCCGTCAAATTGTATCTGACTAAACCCTGGTATTGTATACATTCCCTCATTTCCATCCCGGAACATCTTAAGTTTTCCGTTTATCGAAAAAATCCAACTATTGGCTCACTCTTCGTTGAACCATATAGATTGATCTAGCAACGATGGAATGTATATTTTGCTCATTTGAACAACATGAAATTTTATCCAACCCCATATACATATATATATGTACTAAATACGTATGAACGGAGGAATAAAAAAAAATGTGACTCAAATTCGAATTTGCGACAGATACAAATGGAAATGAATTGATAAAACATTCCGGGAAACAAAATTCTGCCACTTAGACTTATGGAGTCTTGTATAGAATATCAAAATAGATCCAATTTCTACCTTATGATATTACGATCAGATTGGGTACCATAAATGGATTCGGAATTGAATCTGTTCTCTATGAGTGAGATAAAGACAGAATAATCAGGAACCGTCTAGAGTTGACTTTGATTTTAGCACTTAATTTATTTCATCGATTCCGTTGTTCAAAAAATGATTCGCAGAGAGAAAAGATATTTCTACCCATTTGTTAATTAGTAGAATACGATTGAAGTGCGTAAGAGAAGTCATATTTATTAAGTACATGCAGATATAACTATCTAGCTATCCGTATATCCCATCTTTTATCGAAGTTCCCTTGAGGCAACATAGGTCGTGCTATATCCAAATTTCGATTTTATATTCAATATATTCAATGAAAAATGCAAGCACGACGATTTCCTAATAGGAATATGTAGATAAGATACCTGACTAGGTATCCGTGTAATAATTTCTGTTCTGGGGTTTACATATACACATAATTGTTGTTATAATTGAAATTGAAAATTATGGAAAAGAATTGAGACTGATTAGTCGTATATCAATTTGATCTCCTTATGTCATTAAGGAAACCAAATTGGAGATCAAAATCCAAGAACCATTCATGAATTCACAGTCATTAATGCTTCCAATTTGCTCTGAATTTTGGATTCTGTGACTGGAAATCCATTTTTCTCTTTCAATAGAAAAAGGGGGGAAAGCTTTTATTTAGGTGTTGTGTGTTTTGAAATACAATCAATCTAAGAGAACAACAGGATCCAATCAAAAAAAAGAAATGGTTCAGCAATTCCCCAGAATATTTCCATCTATATCTATTTTGTATCGTTTTGGCGGCATGGCCGAGTGGTAAGGCGGGGGACTGCAAATCCTTTCTCCCCAGTTCAAATCCGGGTGTCGCCTGATTAACAAAAGACTCGGAATTTCTTACCCTACTAAACTAATAGAACTCACAAAATTCTTGCCTGGCAGAAGCAGAGGTAAGGGGCGGGGACTGTCGATACCCAATTTTAAGAATCGGGGGGTTGACTTTCAATTATTTCTTCAAAAATCGGGGTGTGACCCAAACCTGTACCATACCAATATGAATTACCAATATAAATAAAGAAATACTCACTTAATTACGGATTCCTGATGCGTTCAGGCCATTGATTTGATTTATCAATCGAATCAAATCCATAGTAAGATTCAATTGTGAGATTCAGAACTACGAAAGTCAGGGACCGTAAATCCGTGTATCCAAAGGAAGGTTCCTAAGAGACTGTAAATCCTTGCTCCTAGGATCCAAGAAGGGGTTATAGGAAGGACTATAAATACTTCCTAATTACCTTACCCTACTAGTGTTTACTGACTGAGTCTTGAAGTAGATTGGGTAGGCTGGTGGGGAATCCAATTAGGAGTTGTGGAAAGAACTGAAGATACTTTGTATCCATACAAACTCATGAGAGTCTCTGAGTGCTCAGGTTTTCAATTAATATTGTATGGGTGATTGGCTTTTATAGAATAAAAGTGGAAAAAAGTGCTTTCGTTGGGGTAACCCCGCCAAGAATGTAATAGGGTGTCTTCCAATTGTTTCACATTTCACAGAAGTAGAGACAGTAAGGCTTAGATGGGAAATTAGGAGTATGTGATAGATAGTTATATATCTTGATGGTATATTTTTTTTTTTTCTGCTTTTTGTTTATGAAAGGCAACAATAGGTCTTACTATTCCTACATATTCCATTAGTCACATTCCCTTGAGACTTCCAAGGGGCAACTGTGTATCTTGCTTGTACTTAGTGCTTTCCGATTCCATCAGAAATCATATAGGGACTTGTTACGGGTGTATTCATTGGATTGGTTCATCAAAAACGTTAGGTCAAAATC